TTCCTATTCTCCTTTCTCAGAAAAGGGGGACATTACCAAAGTAAAAGATTACTTCGTTCTTGATAGTTATTTACTTAATTAGTGGATAGGAACATACTCTGGATCGAAATCATGGGGAGTACTTCTTAATCGTTTCTACCAACTTAAAGCCCCAATTTGAATTCCTTTTAGGTACATTCTGTTGGATAATTTACAGAATCTCCATTACTAATCCTTTGCGTATCTTGGTCTTCCTAACCATCCACTCATTTTTGTTAACCTTCCATTATGGTAATACATCTATGTTAATAGATAGTAAAAACTCCATACAGTTGATCTTTTGAACCCGTTTCAAGCCATGATGCCTAATCAACCAATCTTGGGGTAAACAGTCTCGACTGCTTTGCTTATATTTACTTTCATTTCATTCTTGTACATAGGAAATGAGATTCAATCCCTTTAACTGCAAATTAAAAAGCCGTTTTATTTCACTCATATAACTATCTGGTTTAGTTCATCAACCCGAATTCTGAATAAAAAAAATATATATATATATTCAACTCATTTAACTTTCTTACTAGAAAGAAAAGAAATAGGGGAAATTTTATGTCTCACCGAATCACACGTAGAGATATTGATAATACACATAGAGTTAATGGTATTTCATAACTAATTGATTGAGCAGCAGCTCTTAAACCACCTAAAAAGGAATATTTATTATTTGATCCATATCCCGACATAAGAAGTCCAACGGGAGCAAGACTTGAAACAGCGATCCATAAAAAAACACCAATACTAAGATCGGCTAGAATAAGGCGATAACCAAAAGGAATTACTGAATAACTTAGTAAAATGGATATGACTGCTATGGATGGTCCGATACTGAATAAACGAGTATCCCCTCTAGATGGAAAAAGATTCTCTTTGAAAAGTAGTTTTACCCCATCTGCTAGAGCTTGAAGAATTCCCAAGGGACCGGCGTATTCAGGTCCAATACGTTGTTGTATCCCTGCAGATATTTCTCTTTCTAACCAAACAATTACTAGTACACCTAGTGTGATTCCTAATACAAGAGTCAAAATAGGGACAAGCATCCATATGATCCCATAGACTTCTTTTAAGAATTCCAATCTGGAAAACGAATGGATGGCTTGTAGTTCTGTTGTATTATCAATTATCATTTCAACGATCAACTTCTCCCATAATGATATCTATACTACCTAGTATCGTCATAATATCAGCCAATTTCATTCTTTTAACTAACTGAGGCAAAATTTGCAAGTTGATAAACCCCGGTGGGCGAATTTTCCATCTCCAAGGAAAAACACTCTGATCTCCTATCAGAAAAATTCCCAATTCTCCTTTTGGTGCTTCGACTCTTACATAAAGTTCTTGTTTGGACAATTCAAAAGTTGGAGAAGGTTTTTTACTAATAAATCGATATTCAAAATCATTCCATTCAGTATCTTTTACTCTATCAAAGCGTCGGATTTCTAAATTCTCAAAAGGCCCCCCTGGAATTCCTTCCAGAGCCTGTTGGATAATTTTTATGGATTCTGTCATTTCACTGATTCGTACTAAATAACGAGCTAACGAATCCCCTTCTTTTTGCCATTGAACCTCCCAATCAAATTCGTCGTAACACTCATAATGATCAACTTTACGAAGGTCCCATTGTATTCCGGAAGCTCGTAGCATTGGTCCTGATAAACCCCAATTTAGTGCTTCTTCTCCTCCAATAATGCCTACGCCCTCAACTCGTTCTAAAAAAATAGGATTCCGTGTAATAAGCTTTTGATATTCAACAACCCCTGTTAAAAAATAATCGCAAAAATCCAAACATTTATCTATCCATCCATGAGGTAGGTCAGCAGCTATTCCTCCGATACGAAAATAATTATGCATCATTCGCATCCCGGTGGCAGCTTCGAATAGGTCATATATCAATTCTCGTTCTCGAAAAATATAGAAGAAAGGGGTCTGTGCCCCAATATCTGCCATAAAAGGACCAAGCCATAACAAATGAGAAGCTATACGACTCAACTCCAACATAATGGCTCTGATATAGCTAGCCCTTTTAGGTACTTGAATATTGCCTAGTTGTTCGGGTCCATTTACGGTTATTGCTTCTGTGAACATAGTAGCTAAATAATCCCAACGTGTTACATAAGGCAAATATTGTATAATTGTTCGGTTTTCCGCAATTTTCTCCATTCCTCTGTGTAAATAACCCAATATTGGTTCACAGTCAATAACATCTTCACCATCGAGAGTAACGATAAGTCGAAGAACACCATGCATTGATGGGTGGTGAGGACCCATATTGACTATCATGAGGTCTTTTCTTGTAGTTGGTGCAATCATAAGTTTTTTACCGAGTCATTCTGCCATGAATTGCTGAAAGTAAAAAGAAGTTCATCAAAATTGAAACGCATAAGTTCAAATGATATAACTCTTTAAATTAACGAGTTTTTATCTCTCGAATATCCAACCGATCAATTAATTCTTTATAACGTACTCTATTTTTTTTTGACAAATAAGCTAGTAATCGTTGACGTTTTCCCAAAATTTTTCGCAAACCTCTCTGAGATGAATAGTCTTTTTTGTGCAATTCCAAATGTGAAGTAAGTCTCCTTATCTTAGTGGTGAAACTGAATACTTGAAATTCAACAGACCCTCTGTTTTCTTCATTTTCTTTTTGAGAAATAACCGAAATGAATGAATTTCTTACCATAAAAAAAAGCCTCCTCCCCCTTTTTACAGATATGGATTTTCCCGATCAGTAATAATAATGTCATTCATTTTAATGTGGTATATACAATAATCTAATTCAAATTTCTTTATGAACTCCTAATTTTATCAATTCAAATGAATCAATCCAATTGAAAATTAGATTTAGATAGGGAAAGAAAAGGATTGGCACATTTTCGTATTCACAAAAGCGAAGAATTTAGACCTAAAATGAAGAGGGTTCTGTTGATTCATTTCTAGATCGAATTGCTACATTATTCATTTAGTATTGGATATTTAGAATGAAATGTAAGACAGGACGTGTGATGTGTGTATTTATTTGCTTTCATATATCCTATATAGTAGAGGATATTATAGGAAAAATGTACTATCAACGAATTTTCAATCGTGGATACAAATGTATCCTTAACATACTGAAACGACTGCCATTATTGGTATCAAACCAATAGCGATTCATACAAGCTAAATCTTCTAATCGATAATTAGGCCAAAGAAAGAACTTCAATTTCATTAATTGATTTGTCTCTCTATCAAGGTGATTACTGTCACCTAGAACTTGGCTGCTATTCTTTTCGTTGCAAAATACAGGATTTCTATCTACAGCATTCCTATTCTTTGAATTGAAACAAATTAGAATTCTTAATTTTCTACGACGCCTAAATGAGAAAATATTTTCAGGAACAAGCAAATCCAAATTATTTTTGTCTCTATTTCTTGTTATTCTTTCATGTGGTGGAATAGATTCATCAAAATTATTCTTAGCAACATATCTTTGCTCTCGGTATCTTTGATTAGTTTGGTGCTTACTCTTATGAACCAACAAAATACCGATGGTTTGATACATAATAAACTGTCCGTCGTTTTTTACAGACAGACGAATGGGTTCGATAATCAATATTCCCCTTTTCATCAATTCGGGAAGAGTTAAATTCTTCTGAATCAGCATTATATCCAAACTCATTTCTCCCCTTTGAATCGAGGATATAGAAATTTTTCTTGGATCTATTAGTCTAAGCAGGAAACAATATACCTTAATATTATTGATCATTCTTTGATTCAAAGTATCGTCCCATCTCAATTGAAAAAGCAAATAACGTTTCAGGAACAAATCTAGTTCTGCTTCCGTGTTACTTTTGTATTGTTTTTTCTTTTTACCTTTTTTCATGTCCGATCTCGCATAATCTTCTTCAATATCTTTTTGTTGGTTTAAAAGAACGGATCCAAGATCCCCTTGGCTTGTGGTTTTTTTTTCTTCTTGATTTCGATTTTTTCTTTTTTTATTCGATGGTATCAAAAAACTTCCCTTTTGCTTTTCATTAATCTTTTGATTTTGATTTTCATTACTATTTTCATTTCTATTCAAATTTAAAAGAAGTAATTTGCTTGGTATAAACCAAGATTTCGTTTTATATGTATTATAAAGTAACAAAAATTCTGGGAAGAACCAAAGTTCCAGATTCAATATGGGACGCTTTAGCATTTTTTCATTCATCCCCATCCAATCAAAAAAGACTTTTGGGGAGTTTGGTAAATTTTTTTCTGGAATCATAAGATCAAAAATCTTTTTTTTATCAATTATTTGATAATTATTAGTAACAATCTGAGTATTTTGATTACTATTGGCATCGATCGTGATCCAGGCCTCAATATCGACTTTTTGTCTAAGATCAAAATTGAGAATTTTCCAATCCAAATATTTCCTATCGGGAGTTTTTTCCATATATAGAATATCGCCCTTTCCTAGATAATTATTGATAGGGATACTCCTCAGCATATCAAAAAGAGTGTCTTTATATGTGTTGTAATTATAAGAAATCTCTTGATTCTTATTTCCTTCAAACGGCGATCTAGAAATAAATGAGTCCTTTTGATTTTCAGAATTAATAGATTTATATGATAAAAGATCATATTTATAGTATTTTTGAAAATTATCTTTTTGATTCAATAATGAATAGACTTCCAAAATATTTTCTTTTTTGTAATCAATTAATTGGTCTTTTTCATATAAATTCCATTTGCTTAAATTTTTCCTTTTAACCATACGACGTTGATAAACTCTATTCCGCCATTGTTGTGGTATTAATCTAGACCATCTGATCCGAGATAAATCGTATTGATAATGCCCCCTTAACCAGTTTTTCCATTGATTCATTTCAGAACTCGGAAGTCTGTTATCCCTTAATTTAGAATGAACTATTCCTTGTGTTTCAAAAGAATCCTTTATTTCAGGCTTAAGAAAAAAAGGGATTCCTTGATATTGAAGAAATGATTTTAATTTATACAAGTTAATAACTTGGGTTTGTGATAATTTGTAAAATACATATGCTTGTGATAAGTACGATAAGTCATCAAAAATATGTGAATTTGTCTTACTATTACTAATATTATAAAGTGACTTTTTTATAGTCGAAATAAACTCAATTGGATTTTGATTTTTTTTATTAATTATTTCTTGACTTGTTTCATTATTGTAAATGGATTTATTCATAATTTTTTTTGTTGATTCAAGAAATAATTTTCTCTTCATTCTGGGAATATTAATGATAAATAAAAATATATTTGTGTATATTCTTTCAATGAAAAATTTAAAAACAAAAGGTAATTTAGAGATTAATCGAGCATTTCTTCTTTTTAATATTTGCCATTTTTCGAATCTTTTAGCATTATAACTTGTTTTGTTAAGACTAATATTTATTTCTGTAGTTACTTTTTTTTTCTCTTTTGTAATTCTTTCTATTTGATTTCTAATTGTATTTGTTCTATCAGTCAGATCCTTCATTTTTTTTTCTGTCAATGAAGAATTTGTCCAATCGGGAGGTGCAATTTGACTAAATGATTCATGAATCATCTGATTGCTAATTATGGGATCTCTTTCTTTTTTAGTTTCATTCGAGTCATATACTTCTACTTCTCTTGATCGAAATAAGAGAATTGGATTTACTTTTAAGAGTTCTTTTCTTATTTTTTTTAAAAAAACGACACTTTTGATAACCCAGTTTTTTGTTTCTTTTGAAACTTTTCGAAGTAATTTGATTTTTCCTTTAAAAATTTTTAGAAGTAGCAAATATTTCTTTTTGAATTTTCCAATTTTTTTTTCGAGTTCCTTAAAAATGGGTTCAAAAAAAAAGGGTCGTTTTCGGGGAGAACCAAAAGGAAGTTCGGTTTCCATTCCCAAAACTGTTAAAAAACAAAAATCATCTTTTTCTTTTTTCTTTTTCATTATTAGATCTTTATGAGAGAATCGGAGTTTAGATCTGTGCCAAGGTTTCAGACAGAAAGGAAATAAGATTTTTATCTGAATACCATCTGTCAACCAATTTTGTGGAAATTCTGTTTCGGACAATTGAACACCATTATAGGTACATTTGACATGCATCTCCCTATTCCATTCCTCTAAATCTTGATACCATTCAGGAAGTTGCAATAGTAACATACGCCCAATATTTTTCGCTATTATTAATGAAGGTAATAGAATATATTTTCTAAAAATGGATTGAGTTATTAACATGGAACCCCTTATTACTTGCGCAAATGGAATGGTATCCCAGGCCTCTGCTATCTCTATTCGCGCGTTCTCCTTTCTTTTGTTCTCTTCTTTTTTTTCCTTCTCTTTTTTTTCTTCTCTTTTTGTTTGCTCTTCGGTATACTCTACAATTTTGAATGCTGACCCCCTCCCTACCCAATTTCTAAAAATTTGTTTAATCGGCCCAGAGATATCAAAAGAAAAAAGAAGCGATTTTTTTATTCTGTCCAAAAAAAGAGGGGAATGCACATTTGCTTGAAACAGTTCCCAAATAACTATTTTACGCCTTTGAGCACGTATAGAACCTTTTATTATGCCTCGCCTAAAATCTGATTGTTGTGAATAGCGTATCAAAGCTATTTCGTCTGTTTGATCAGGAGGATTAGTATCCTCAGTATGCTCCTTGTTACCAGTAAAAATTACTACACGTTTGGCTTTTCTTGAACGAATTTCATGATCGAATGGTCCGTTTTCTTGATCTTCTCCTGCTTCTTGTTCCAACTCGCTGGTTAATTTGTATAACCAGCGAGGTACTTTTTTACTGATTTCTTTTATTCTAATTGATTTTTGACTAATTTTTTGAACATTAGTATCCGTTACAATTCTATTTTGAAAATATTTGAAATATTTTGTTCCTTTTTCTGAATCTATTCTTCCTTCTTCTTCATCTGAAAATACAGAAAGACCCCTAGAATTTAAAATGGATCCTGATTCTTTACCAAGTTCATTGATGAAAGTTAAGAAATCAACAATTTCGGTTGATAATGGTTTTTTATCAAATCGATCTATTTTTTGTTCAATTTTTTCGTAATCAGTATCAGGAAAAACGATACCATGAATCCGATTTATCCCAACTTTCTCTATGAAATTGTCTATCGAAGTTTTTTTTATTTTTATGATTGAAGGTGAAACGCTTTTTGTTATTGTTCTCCGATATGGTCCATTCAAGAAAGGATCATATATTTTGGGTAAGTATTCGTTTGTAGTATTGTCATTACACAACCTAGTCCTTGTTTCGAGTATATTCAAAAAAAGGGATTCTTTGTCTAGAGCTTGAATTCGATTTAAAAATTCGTTGTTTAAATTATTACTTTTTTCTTTGTTGGTATAAACCCAATCATTGTAGAGTTCATTAGATGAGAATTTTTCTAGTATAGGCAGAGATATCCTTCTTTTTATCATTTCCAAAAAAGTTGACAAACTGGGTGGATATGTAAAAGATATTCTTTCCTTTCCATCACTTTGGC